AACAAGAATTTCTCTCATCAGTTAAGTTACCCCATAGATCTATTAGTAATTCCCGAATTGTCCCATGGATTTCCCTATTTCAATTGTATGACGTATACGCGTTATCCAAATAAATGGTTACTCTACTTTATTTTATTATATTTTATTATGGAATGATTATTATTCCATTCTTTTTCCTCCTTTTTTTGATCATAACCAAATAAAAACTTCTCGAATTACCAAAATCCATAGTAAAAAAAACAAAGTTCTTGGGTATTCAAATAGTAATAGTTTCGTTCATCAGTATACTACTAAATTAAAATTGGAATGAAATCTAATCTTATTCAATTCAAATATTGAATATCTCTCCTTGTCCAAAAGGGCACAATTTGAGTGGAAGGTCTACATTTTTTTTTTTTAGAATCAGTCTATTTTTATATTTTTATGATATTTCGTACTACTGTATGATTCCTTTTTTGTGGGATTTTCTTATTTTCCAAAAGGGAAAATGAGAAGAATTATAGAATGGATTGCTAATTATGCCTAGATCTCGGATAAATGGAAATTTTATTGATAAGACCTCTTCAATTGTAGCTAATATCTTATTACGAATAATTCCGACAACTTCAGGAGAAAAAAGGGCATTTACCTATTACAGAGATGGTGCGATTTGATTCTTGTTTTTTTTTTAGCCCTTAGTCTGATAGAAATAGACGCGATTCGGGATAGAAAGAAACAAATTTTTGAAAGAAACCCACGCTTAGTGAAGGTGAAGTTTAGAGATAGAACAATTCCTTCTGTCGTGTATCCTCGATTGATGCAGCCTCAGATGCTTTAATTATCGATTTTAGTATTGAGCGAAAGGTTACGCCTATACTATAGGTTCTAGTTTGCGGGTTAATCCTACTCCACTAGTACAAATAGGCAGCATAGGGGAAGAAGCGCTACTCCTAGGAATCAACAACACGAAAACTTTGTTATAAATTCCCCCTTCCCTTTCCTTATCGATATCGGGACTAACAAGAATGGTTGGGACAACAAACATCCATCTCGTTCGTACTTTGGATACCCGTATAACCATCAAAGATCGTTGAAGTGACTAATTCCTAGAAATAGGAAGCGTTGAGGACAAAGAAATCGTTGGAGTTACCATTTCCATCTAGCACTAATATGATTGGTGTTAAGAAAAAACAAACCCTTTCGGGAAGGCTGGCTAGAGATTTCTTGTAAAAATACTAGTCCCTGTCAGTTCATAATGAGAATAGTGAAATTTTGATTACATAGATTATTTCCCACAGTACTTTATGCACAGGAGGGAGGAGCCGTATGAGATGAAAATCTCACATACGGTTCTGGAACGGAGATTCTTTGAATAGAGTGAACGACCGTAACGGATGTCAGCTCAATCCGAAGGAAATTATGCGGAAGCTTTACAGAATTATTATGAAGCTACGCGACTAGAAATTGATCCTTATGATCGAAGTTATATACTCTATAACATAGGCCTTATACACACAAGCAATGGAGAGCATACGAAGGCTTTGGAATATTATTTTCGGGCACTAGAACGAAACCCATTCTTACCACAAGCTTTTAATAATATGGCCGTGATCTGTCATTACGTGCGACTATCTCCACTATAGAACGAGGGAAAAACAGATAAAATCGGCTAGTAAATACTAGAAAAAAAAATAGGCTTTCTACATATGCATCGTCCAAAGTAACGATTTTTATCAGCTGTAGCAAGGAAAGAGACTTCACGAGAACCAAAGAAGAAATAAGTACGCCTATATACTCTATGGATAAAGGATCTAATTGATATAGAAAGCGCCGTAAAGATCAATTAGCAAGCTATTGGGTCGATACAGTTAAGAACTGCTTACTTATGTCATGATATGAGATAAAAGTTCGGAATCAACTTATGTAATAGAGTCAATCCACTAAGATATTGAGCAGCGGTGTAGTATCAAATCCCAAAGATAGTAAGTTCTTTTTTCTTATGGAGGAAAGTCTTTTTCAACGATTCTATATGAATTTCATATATGAAATGAAATCGAGATAGTTACCTTTCAGAAAATTTTAACAAACAATATAGGGGATATCTATTCTTCATTCTTCTGAAGGTGTGGGAGAAAAGAGAAAACTGATTATTGATTAAATTAAAATTAGAGTTTGAAACTTATGTAATTAACTTCTTCTGGTTCTGGTTAACCCAAGAAAAATAGGATAGATTTATTAGAAATCTAATTCAGTTACCATAGGGTAAATTAATAAGATGGGACACAAAAAGAATCGATTGATGAGCCGTATGAGGTAGGAAACTCTCAAGTACGGTTCTAAGGGAAGGAATTGACCCGCCTATTCCGACCGGGGAGAACAGGCCATTCTACAGGGTGATTCTGAAATTGCGGAGGCTTGGTCCGATCAAGCTGCTGAGTATTGGAAACAAGCTATAGCGCTTACTCCAGGTAATTATATTGAAGCACATAATTGGTTGAAGATCACGAGGCGTTTCGAATTT